TGTGTGCTTCTGGAGGAGCACGCATGCAAGAAGGAAGTTTGAGCTTGATGCAAATGGCCAAAATCTCTTCCGCTTTATATGATTATCAATCAAATAAAAAATTATTCTATATAGCAATCCTTACATCTCCTACTACTGGTGGGGTGACAGCTAGTTTTGGTATGTTGGGGGATATCATTATTGCCGAACCCGATGCCTACATCGCTTTTGCGGGTAAAAGAGTAATTGAACAAACATTGAATAAGACAATCCCTGAGGGTTCACAGGCGGCTGAATATTTATTCCATAAGGGCTTATTCGATCTAATCGTACCACGTAATCCTTTAAAAGGTGTTTTGAGTGAGTTATTTCAGCTCCACGCTTTCATTCCCTCGAATTAAAATTCAATCGAGAAAAGCCTTACTTAAAACTTTTAAAATTCATTATTTTATTTGTGACGAACAAGTAGTTATTTAGTTTATAGGAATCAAAGTCAAAATTCGAAGAATGGATTTTTCTTTGGTAACATAAGATCAAATTGTAGAAAGAATCATGCGGAGAAATTTTTTTTACCGATATTCCTGATTAGTAATTAGGAAACCCCTATCAAACAAAAGAAAAGAGCGAATTATTTCTTCCGCAAAATTTGGCAAGGGGAATAAAATGAATTTCATGCTCCCCTTCTTACATTCCATGTGTATATATAATTCAACTATAGCAAATAGCGGCATAGAGTCTTGCATCTTTCTACATCTCTAGAGGATCTCGAGTTTTACTAAGAATCCCTGTTATTGGATCGGATTATAACGAACTTTTTTGGAATTTGTAAGACAATCTTTATTTTATTTTAATAAATAAAAAATTCTAAGACAAGATAATAAATAAAATAATACAAAACTCTATTATGATACATATATTTCATGTCGAAAGATGAGTAAATTGAATTCGATATTCCTCATTCCTTTTCTATATATACTCACGTAGATATTACTTAGTAGAATTATATATGAATTAGTCGAATGAGAAGATACCTTTTATAACAATCAATAAATAACAGGTAAAAATATTAATATAACAATTAATATAACAATAAATAACAGGTACAAATATTAAGTCGAGGTATCCATTCTATGCCAACTCTCACCACCTTACCCTCTATTTTTGTGCCTTTAGTGGGCCTAGTATTTCCGGCAATTGCAATGGCTTCTTTATCTCTTCATGTTCAAAAAAACAATATTTATGAAATATGCTAGTGCCGTCTATTTTGTTTTTTTAAACTTAGACTTTGACGATAACACAGCTATCTATTTAGTAGACTAGAGTCTAACATGTCGCTGACTCCAAACAGCAGCGATTATACATGCGTAAACATGATATCTGAGGAAATGAATTAGACGTATTTGAAAATCGAAAATATATAACAGATCAGGCGACGAATGTTTGAGATGTAAAGTCCATACATCTATATGGATGTAGGTATCTATAGGGAATCATAGAAGGGTGATGTTATTATTTTAGATCTAAGTAATTCGATGAATTACTCCTAAAGTMAAGGTTCACATCAAAATAGTGCTAGTTGATTAGAGTKACTTCGGAAACAAAAAAAGTMAAATCGATTTTKGTTATTCTATCAATTCCAATAAAATGCAACGAGATCTAGTATGAGTTGGCGATCAGAATGTATATGGATAGAATTTATAAGAGGATCTCGAAAAATCAGCAATTTCTGCTGGGCCTTTATCCTTTTTTTAGGTTCATTAGGGTTTTTATTGGTTGGAACTTCCAGTTATCTTGGTAGGGATTTGATATCTTTATTTCCGTCTCAGCAAATAATTTTTTTTCCACAGGGGATCGTGATGTCTTTCTATGGGATCGCAGGTCTCTTTATTAGCTCCTATTTGTGGTGCACAATTTTGTGGAATGTAGGTAGCGGTTATGATCGATTCGATAGAAAAGAAGGAATAGTGTGTATTTTTCGTTGGGGGTTTCCTGGAAAAAATCGTCGAATCTTCCTCCGATTCCTTATGAAAGACATTCAGTCCATCAGAATAGAAGTTAAAGAGGGTATTTATGCACGTCGTGTCCTTTATATGGAAATCAGAGGCCAAGGGGCCATTCCCTTGACTCGTACCGATCAGAATCTGACCCCACGAGAAATTGAGCAAAAGGCTGCCGAATTGGCCTATTTCTTGCGTGTACCCATTGAAGTTTTTTGAAAAATTAAGTTCAGAATGAATGCTTTCTTAGGTCGTAGCAAGAGGGATAAAACTCAAATTAAAGAATAGTCTTTTTTATAGACCATAGTAATAGTATAACTTAACTGGAATTTCTTCCGAATGCTCATTTGAGCCAAAGCGGACGTATACGGAACAGCCAGAAAACTGTTTTTGTCCGAAATTTTTATGCGTATGTAAATCAACTCCACAGTAACAAAAGTGGCTTCTTTTTCTTTTCTTTCTGTATTATTTCGAAATTAAAGGATTCACTAATGAATCACAAATCAAAAACTAAAAAACAGGGAATGGATTCATAATAGTATCCATATGACTTGTAATAGAACTTATGTTTGATATAAATATTAGTAGTGTATAGAGTTAACGAATGAAGTGAGTTCATTAAAAAAGCAAAGACAACAAAATGGCAAAAAAGAAAGCATTCATTCCCCTTCTATATCTTGCATCTATAGTATTTTTGCCCTGGTGGATCTCTCTTTCATTTAAAAAAAGCCTAGAATCTTGGGTTACTAATTGGGGGAATACTGGTCAATCCGAAATTTTTTTGAATGATATTCAAGAAAAGAGTATTATAAAAAAAGTTATAGAAGTAGAGGAACTCTTTCTCTTGGACGAAATGCTAAAGGAATACCCAGAAACACATCTACAAAAGCTTCGTATCGGAATCTACAAAGAAACGATCCAATTGATCAAGATGCACACTGAGGATCGTATCTATACAATTTTGCACTTCTCGACAAATATAATCTGTTTCGTTATTCTAAGTGGTTATTCTATTCTTGGTAATCAAGAACTTGTTATTCTTAACTCTTGGGTTCAAGAGTTCCTATATAACTTAAGCGACACAATAAAAGCTTTTTCTATTCTTTTATTCACTGATTTATGTATAGGATTCCATTCGCCCCATGGTTGGGAACTAATGATTGGTTCTGTCTACAAAGATTTTGGATTTTCTCATAACGATCAAATTCTATCCGGTCTTGTTTCCACTTTTCCAGTCATTCTTGACACAATTTTTAAATATTGGATCTTCCGTTATTTAAATCGTGTATCTCCGTCACTTGTAGTGATTTATCATTCAATGAATGACTGAAAAATCTAATGTTTGTTACTTTGTCCATAAGTAAAACATTCCAAATTGTACTTATTCCTTCTACCCATCCAGAAGGATGCCTCCTATATTTGAGTAACATTATTTCAGTAAATAGCAGAATCATGGATAGGGAACTATACTAGGGACCTACCTAATTTTATTGTAGAAATTTTTGGGCTCAATGATTGGACCATGCAAACTAGAAATACCTTTTCTTCGATAAAGGAAGAGATTACTCGATCTATTTCCGTATCACTCATGATATATATAATAACTTGGGCACCCGTTTCAAATGCATATCCCATTTTTGCACAGCAGGGTTATGAAAATCCACGAGAAGCAACCGGCCGTATTGTCTGTGCGAACTGCCATTTAGCTAATAAGCCCGTGGATATCGAGGTTCCACAATCGGTACTTCCTGATACTGTATTTGAAGCAGTTGTTCGAATTCCTTATGATATGCAACTGAAACAAGTTCTTGCGAATGGGAAAAAGGGCGGTTTGAATGTGGGGGCTGTTCTTATTTTACCCGAAGGGTTTGAATTAGCCCCCCCCGATCGTATTTCTCCGGAGATTAAAGAAAAGATGGGCAATCTGTCTTTTCAGAGCTATCGTCCCACTAAAAAAAATATTCTTGTTATAGGGCCTGTTCCTGGTCAGAAATATAGTGAAATCACCTTTCCTATTCTTTCCCCGGACCCTGCGACTAAGAAAGATGTTCACTTCTTAAAATATCCCATATACGTAGGCGGGAACAGGGGAAGGGGTCAGATTTATCCCGACGGGAGTAAGAGTAATAATAATGTTTATAATGCTACAGCTGCAGGTATAGTAAGCAAAATAATACGAAAAGAAAAAGGAGGATATGAAATATCCATAGTGGATGCAGCGGATGGGCGTCAAGTGGTTGATATTATCCCTCCAGGACCAGAACTTCTTGTTTCAGAGGGCGAATCTATCAAACTTGATCAACCATTAACGAGTAATCCTAATGTGGGAGGGTTTGGTCAGGGAGATGCGGAAATAGTCCTTCAAGATCCATTACGTGTCCAAGGCCTTTTGTTCTTTTTTGCATCTATTATTTTGGCACAAATCTTTTTAGTTCTTAAAAAGAAACAGTTTGAGAAGGTTCAATTGTCCGAAATGAATTTCTAAATTTTATTTTTTCATTTTATATTAAAATAACTAGAGAAAATTCTATTAGTATATTAAAGGGTTTGGTTTGTGATATCTGATCGATATAAAAATATTATTTTTATATTGTGATTGTCTCATCCAGAAAGAGGGAATCGAGTGATTCTCTCTTTCTTTTTTTTTTTTTCGCTTTGAAAGTATCGACCGATACTATTGCGAAAGAGAGGGTCTGAATCAATTTTTTGAAGCAATTCAGAATCAGAAAGAAATGAAGTTTTTTGAAACATCGGAAAGATCCATTTTGTCATTTATATGAATAAATTATTCTAATTAGTAAGAGCTCAACGGGACCTACCCCCTCTTTTTTTCTGATTCGAGGGGGATCCTGTTGAGTTCTTACGCTTTCATGTCTACAACTCAGTTCATCCGATTATTACAGAGATGAACCTAATCCAGAATATGAACCATAAAAGAAAATACCGATTAAACCGATCACAGGGATACCAGTTACAGTACCTATTATCCAAAGAGGAATCCTTCCAGTAGTCTCGGCCATTTGT